GAGCGGGATCGAGAATCATTATTAATTCGACACAAGAAAGGGTTGTGGAAAATTCCGTTTCTTGTGTCAAGGACTAGTAGACGAACAATCCCCCCTAAAATCCTTTGTTCCTCTCATTTATACTTTGGTTTATATTCTCCGCTTATTTATCTTTTGTTTTGATTCTATTCAAATATAAAACTATTGATTCGTTCTATATCATACCGTTTGAATTTGGATTGAAAAAACAAAAGATAAATAAGAGTTAAGTAAAATCAAATAGTCTTCTTCACAATATACTATGACCAGTAATGCGGTATAAGTAATTCCCGAAATCCGGTAGAAGAAAGAATATAAACAAGCAAAAATTTTTTGATTATACATAATTACATAACATAATTGCCAACAAAAATTTGTTTATTTTTAGAGCTTGATGTTGATAAATCCGCGGATCTAGAAATTCATTTCGGACAATTGAACCTTCTCAAACTGTTTCTTTTTAAGAACCAAAAAGATTTGTGCCAAAATAACAGATGCCAAGAATAGCAAAAGACCCTGGACACGTAATGGATCTTGAAGTACTATTTCCGCATCCCCCTGACCAAATCCACCCACATTAGGATTACTCGTTAATGGTTGATCAAGTTGGATGGATTCGCCCTCTGAAACAAGAAGTTCCGGTCCTGGAGGGATAATATCAACCACTTGACGTCCATCCGATGCACCTGCTATGGTTATTTCGTACCCCCCTTTTTCTTTTCGTATGATTTTGCTTACTATACCTGCTGCTGTAGCATTATAAACATTATTGTTACTCTTGCTCCCGTCGGGATAAATCTGACCCCTTCCCCTGTTCCCGCCTACGTATATGGGATATTTTAAGAAGTGAACATCTTTCTTAGTAGCGGGGTCCGGGGAAAGAATAGGAAAGGTGATTTCACTATATTTCTGACCAGGAACAGGACCTATCACAAGAATATTTTTTTTAGTGGGGCGATAGCTCTGAAAAGACAGATTTCCTATCTTTTCTTTAATCTCGGGCAAAATACGATCGGGAGGGGCTAATTCAAACCCCTCGGGTAAAATAAGAACAGCCCCTACATTCAAAGCTCCTTTTTTACCATTAGCAAGAACTTGTTTCAGTTGCAGATCATAAGGAATTCGAACAACTGCTTCAAATACAGTATCAGGAAGTACCGCTTGTGGAACCTCGATATCCACGGGTTTATTAGCTAAATGGCAATTGGCACATACAATACGGCCAGTCGCTTCTCGTGGATTTTCATAACCCTGCTGTGCAAAAATGGGATATGCATTTGAAAGGGGTGCCTGAGTTATTATATATATCATGAGCGATACGGAAATGTATCGAGTAATCTCTTTCTTTATCCAAGAAAAGGTATTTTTAGTTTGCATGGTCCAATCATTGATCCCGAAAATTTATACAATAAAATTAGGCAGGTCGCTAGTATAGTTCCCTATCTATAATTTTGCTATTTACTTAAATATAAATAATTTTACTGGAATATTGGAGGAATCCCTTGGATGGGTAGAAAGAATAAGTACAATTTTGAATGTTTTGCTTATCCACAAAGTAACAAATATTATAATTGGATCGTTCGATCATTTTTCAGTCATTCATTGAATGATAAATCACTACAAGTGAAGGAGATACACGATTTAAATAACGAAAGATCCAATATTTAAAAATTGTATCTAAAATGACTGGAAAAGTAGAAACAAGACCGGATATAATTTGATCATTATGAGCAAATCCAAAATCTTTGTAGACAGAGCCAATCATTAGTTCCCAACCGTGGGGCGAATGGAATCCTATACATAAATCAGTTAATAAAAGAATAGAAAAAGCTTTTATTGTGTCGCTTAAGTTATATAGGAATTCTTGAACCCAAGAGTTAAGAATAACAAGTTCTTCATTACCTATAATAGAATAACCACTTAGAATAACGAAACATATTATATTTGTCGAGAAGTGTAAAATTGTATGCGTGCGATCCTCATTGTGCATCTTGATCAATTGGATCGTTTCTTTGTAGATTTCGATGCGAGGCTTTTGTAAATGTGCTTCCGGGTATTCCTTTAACATTTCGTCCAAACGTAGGAGTTCCTCTAAGTCTATGAATTTTTTTAGAATACTCTTTTCTTGAATATCATTCAAAAAGATTTCGGATTGCCTAGTATTCCACCAATTAGTAACCCAAGATTCCAGACTTTTATTAAATGAGAGAGAGATCCACCAAGGCAAAAATACTATAGACGCAAGATATAGAAGGGAAATTAATACTTTCTTTTTTGCCATTTTTTCGTCTGTGAATTTTTTAATTTTTACTGAACGCACCTCGTTCGTCGACTCTATACGATACTAATATTTCTATCAAGCATAAGTTCTATTACAAGTTATCGAGCCCATGAATCTATTTCCGATTTTTTTTTGTGATTCAGTACAGTGGTTAGTCCTTGAATTTAGAAAGAATACAGAAATAGAATAAGAAAAAGCCCACTTCAAATTAATAGTAGTCGGATTGCGAGACGAAAGAACTCCCGTTCTATCAAAATATCAAATATTTCTAAAAAAAAAATTCTTTACTTTATTATATTATGATTTATTATGAAATGTTTTGTTTTAATATATGATGAATCTAGTATTTAGATTTGTTACTGAATTGAGTTAAGTGGGTTTACATACGCATAAAAAAGGTTGTGGACACAAACTATTTTGTTTTAGAATTATTTCGTAACGTTTGCTTTGGCTCGAATAAGCGTTCTGAAGAAACTTCAGTCAAGTTATGCTATATAAAAAAACGAGGATTCTTGAGTTTTTTCTCTCTTGCAAAGTATTCATTCTTCAGTTCCTTTTTTCAAAATACTTCAATTGGTACACGCAAGAAATAGGCCAATTCAGCAGCTTTTTGCTCAATTTCTCGTGGAGTCAAATTCTCATCAGTACGAGTCAAGGGAATGGCCCCCTGGCCTTTGATTTCCATATAAAGGACACGACGAGCATAAATACCTTCTTTAATTTCTATTCTGATGGACTGAATGTCTTTCATAAGGAATCGGAGGAATATGCGACGATTTTTTCCAGGAAATCCCCAACGAAAAATACACACTACGCCCTCTTTTATATCGAATCGATCATAACCACTACCTACATTCCACGAAATTGTGCACCACAAATAAGAGCTAATAAAAAGACCTGCGATCCCATAGAAAGACATCACGATCCCTTGTGGAAAAAAAATTATTTGCTGAGAAGGAAATAAAGATATAAAATTCCTACCAAAATAACTGGACGTTCCAACCAATAAAAACCCTAATGAACCTAAAAAAAGAATAAAGGCCCAGCAGAAATTACTTGTTTTTCGAGACCCCGCTATAAGTTCTATCCATATACGTTCTGATCGCCAACTCATACTATAACTAGACCTAGTTGCATTTTATTGGAATTGGGAGAATAACAAAAATAAATTTTATTTTACTTTTTTTGTTTCCGAAGTAACTCTCATCAACCAGCACTATTATGATGTGAACGTTTAGGGGTAATTCATCGAATTTCTTAGATCCAAACTAAAATAGTAACATCCCTTTCACATGATTTCCGAATACATATATATATTGACTTTACATTTCAGAAATTCTCCCCGATCCCGATCCATTTGAAAATAGTTATAATTCATTTACCCATAATATCATGTTTATACATACATAAGAGCTTATGCCCGAAGGAAGCCACATGTTATACCATATTCTACTAAATAGATATCCGTGTTATGATCCAAGTAAGTCTTGAAAAAAAAAAAAGATTCGTCCTTATTGTATCTAAAAAATCTTGTTTTTTTGAACATAAAGAGATAAAGAAGCCATTGCAATTGCCGGAAATACTAAGCCCACTAAAGGCACAAAAATTGAGGGGAAGCTGTTGAGAGTTATCATAGAATGGGTACCTCGATTTAATATTTAATATTTGTACCTGTTATTTATTGTTATATTTATTGTTTTAGATTAATATTTTAACCTTATCCTTATATTGTTATAAAGATATATTATAATTTATATATAATTGTTATATTATACTAAGTATACCTAAGTGAGTATATATACTTAATAGGGAGTATATAAGTATATGTTTTAATAAATATATATTAATTAATAAAATCCAATAAATATGTAAATAAATGGACCTATAAATCTTTCTACATGTTTCTACATGAAATATATGTATGATAATCCACCCTTTATATTATTCGTATTATTAGTTATTATCTTGTTCTTGTCTTATAAATTTAATAATTTTATAAAATTTACTAAAGAAAGGATTTATTACAAATTCTCAAAGAATTCATTATAATAATACGACCCAACAAAAAGGATTTTTAGTGGGGGGGGGGGGGATTTTGGGGAGATATAGAAAGATGCAAGACCCTGTTAACCAATTTCACGGAAGAAAGAATTCACTCTTTTATTTTGTTTAATAGGGATTTCCTGGTTAGTAACCAGGAATATCGATAAAAAGATGATCTGGATGATTCTTTCTACAATTAAATCTTATGTTACCAAAGAAAAAATCCATTCTTCGTATTTTTACTTTGATTCCTATAAATTAAATAACTACTTGATCACCACACATAAAAAATTTTATTAAGTTTTAATAAATTAATACTCTTATTAAATTAAGACTCTAAGGCTCCACTTGATCTAATTTTGATTCAAAGGAAAGAAAGCATGTAGCCGAAATAACTCACCCAGAACGCCCTTTAAAGGATTACGTGGTACGATTGGATCGAATAAGCCCTTATGGAATAAATATTCAGCCACTTGTGAATCCTCAGGTACTGTCTTATTCAATGTTTGTTCAATTACTCTTTTACCCGCAAATGCAATGTAAGCATTGGGTTCGGCAATAATGATATCTCCCAACATACCAAAACTGGCCGTCACCCCACCTGTGGTAGGGGATGTAAGGATTGATACATAAAATAACTTTTTATTTGATTGATAAT